AGAGCTCCCTGTAAGGCTTGTTGGAAAACTTGTTGTCGGACCTGATTAATTGCTCTTTGTTGTTCAAAATGAAGGGTTTCATTTTTGTAATTTTCTAATTGTTCCAAACTAGAAGAAGTAGCATTAATCAAATTGGCTTTTTCTCGTTCTATCTCAGAGTATCCGTTCATTCGATACTCATCTGCTTCCATTTCTACTTTCCGTAAACGAGACCGAGCTCTTTCGAGCTGTTCAATGGCCCCTCTACGTAATTCTTCCGAATTTCGAATAGTACTCAAAATCCTCTGTTTTCGATTATCTAATAAATCGTTTAATGAAAGTAGATTATCTTACCATTAATTTCACAACTTCCATGATCTCTTCCCGAACCAAACATGAATCTTTCGATTCATTTGGCTCTCACGCTCCATTTTTTATTTTATGGACATTCCCGTATCTTTTTAAAATATAATGAGCCTATCCTCTCTATTTCTGTTTATATTCAAACATATCAAAACCGATACAAGAACAGAATATTAGGAGGACTCTTCCGACCAGACAAAAAATCTATAATTGTCAGCAAAGTTGTTTCTTTATTTGTTCTTTATTTCATTGAAAATATAGAAAATTTCAATTGATTTCCTTTTTTATTCAAATCCAAAAATTCCCCCTTTTTATACATAACATAGGTTGCCGATTCGGCATTGGATAATATAATAAAAGGCAAGGCGCCCTTTCTTTATTCTAGTAAATGGTTCAAATCATTTTATCGATATGAGTGTTCTATATCGGAAAAATTATCAACTATTCTTTTTTAAACCATTTCGTTATTAACGTAGTGGTAGAAAGAGTACCATGTTGTGCCCGGACTTCAAACAGTTTAGCTTTAACCATGTTAATGGTCTCACATTATTGGTTGGTTGATAGAGAATCAAAGTTAACTTACCAATGAATAACGAAATGCTATGGTTCTTACATATGATTTATGAATTTACTCAGAAGGAATTCGTCGAGATTATGCACTTTTTTCCTATTTATCCTATAAAAATATAGAATAACATAAATAAAGTGCAGTCGGTTAGATCCAACCTATTCGTGAAATATACAACTCGCACACACTCCCTTTCCAAAAAAAATCAATACACCAAGCACTACACTTAGATTTATTGGATTTGTTGCTAAAATATCGGTATTAAACCTGAAACTCCCGGCGGATGGCCAGTGGCCTAAGGAAACGAAAGAATCGGTTACATTTTTCATATGCTCTCCTCTTATAGATAGGACTAAGAAAGAACAGAGTTCTTTTTGTATCACTTGACTCGCCCTTTTTTTTATCGATTTCTTTTTCTTAATTTCCCGTTTTTTTTTTAATGTTAATGGGAGTAGATTAAATCTATTTATTGAATTTGAGATTGAGAATTACAAAATTTCTTCTTTTTTTTGAAGTATCCGATAAGATACTTATTAAGTTAGGTCCTGGGTCTCGTATCAATTGCAAAATATCTCCTTTGTTCAAACACTTCCTAAAAGAAAAATTCCATCGTACTAAACTAAGGACGGGAAGGGAGAAAGCGAATGAATCCACAAATTCCTCATCCTCAAATCACTCCTTCCCGGGGTATTGTCGCAACAAATACATATACATAATTGTAGGAATAAAGTATTGATATAATTCACAGAAGCAAATGGCAACGAGTTAATAAAATAAGAAAAAAGTAGGTAACGTACTTTTTTACATTTTCATTCTAGGATTAAATTAAACAAAAGGATTCGCAAATAAAAGCGCTAATGCCACGACCAGTCCATAAATTGTTAAAGCTTCCATAAAAGCTAGACTAAGTAATAAAGTACCTCGTATTTTTCCTTCTGCTTCTGGTTGTCTCGCAATACCTTCTACGGCTTGGCCTGCAGCAGTACCTTGACCAACTCCAGGTCCAATAGAAGCAAGCCCTACGGCCAATCCAGCAGCAATAACGGAAGCGGCAGAAATCAGTGGATTCATGATGATAGGTTCCTCGCACCAAAAAAAAAAGGGTTAATGATACAATCAACCAATGAATTATTACTTATTTGATCACAAAAATCTATTGAAATGAAATTAATATAGAAATATAGATAGAGATAACCCCTATATAACTAGTATATATCTAATATCACATATACATTTGTTTCTTTCATAACGTAAACCGCCCACATTTTTTTTTCTATTGAATCGGATTCTCTAGAAGAATTTTTCGAAAAATATACAGGGGCTGTGGCTGGCCTTATAAACATTCCATATATCTAGTGGTGACCCCCACTAACCCATCCGCCATTTCGTAATATCGTCTATCTTTCCTCCTACAACTCTAGTCGTATATATATATGTATTTATATCTATTATGTTCCTCAACTAAGAACCAATCTTGAACTATGCATTGCCTCAATTGGGATAAGCTTAAAAATGAAGACTATTTCGAAAACTAATCAATGATGACCCTCCATGGATTCCCCTATATAAGCCGCGGCTAAAGTTGCAAAAATAAGAGCTTGAATACCGCTTGTAAATAATCCAAGAAACATGACAGGTATAGGAACTACTAAAGGTACTAAAGAAACAAGAACAACAACTACTAATTCATCAGCTAATATATTCCCGAAAAGTCGAAAACTAAGAGATAAAGGTTTAGTGAAATCTTCTAGGATGTTAATTGGTAAAAGTATTGGAGTTGGTTGAATGTATTTTCCGAAATAACCCAATCCTTTTTTGGTAAGACCCGCATAAAAATATGCTACTGACGTGAGTAAAGCTAAAGCAACAGTAGTATTTATATCATTTGTGGGGGCGGCTAGCTCCCCATGAGGTAACTGTATGATTTTCCAAGGTAAAAGGGCACCTGACCAATTCGAAACAAAAATAAATAGGAACATAGTTCCAATAAAGGGAACCCAAGGGCCATATTCTTCTCCAATCTGGGTTTTGCTCAAGTCTCGAATAAATTCAAGGACATATTCGAAGAAATTCTGACCGTCGGTCGGAATGGTTTGTGGATTCCGAACGGATATGATGACTGAACCTAATAAGATAGCAATTACGACCCAAGAAGTGATAAGTACTTGGGCGTGAATTTGTAAACCTCCTATTTGCCAATATAAATGTTGGCCTACTTCTACACTTGATATATCGTATAACCCTTTGAGTGTTTTAATGGAACATGGTATAACATTCATATTGTCCTCTGACAGAAATCGAACTGAAAAAAAGAATTATTTTGATTCAACCATCTCTTTCTCGACTCATCTACTTTCATCATTAATCATATAGTTAGGATACCAAGAAATCACATAACATAATATCAATATCCCATTTTATCTCTTTTTAAAAATGAAAGACAAGAATAGTAACCGATCCAATAAATCAAAATAATTAACTAATCTTATTATTATTATTCTTAATCATAACATAATCAACGACTTCTTATATAGCTAGAACGGCCCTCACAAATTGCGGATACAAATTTGTTAAGAATCAATCGGATTGAAGCTATAGCGTCATCGTTGGCTGGAATCGAAATATCTGCGAGATCTGGGTCACAATTTGTATCGATTAAACAAATCGTCGGAATTCCCAAAATGACACATTCTCGAAGAGCTGTATATTCTTCTTGCTGATCAACGATTATTACAATATCGGGCAATTCAGTCATATATTTGATCCCGCCCAGATATGTTTGCAAAGTAGATAATTTTCTCTTCAACATTGCTGCATCTCTTTTAGAGAGACGGTTGAGTTTCCCCATCTTTTGTTCTGCTCTTAAGTCTCTGAACTTATGAAGTCTCGTTTCCGTAGTGGACCAATTAGTTAACATACCGCCGAGCCATTTTCTATTAACATAATGACATCGAGCCCTTATTGCAGCTGATGCTACTAAATCCGCTGCTTTATTTTTGGTACCAACAATTAAGAAGTTTTTTCCTCGACTTGCTGCATCAAAAACTAAATCGCAGGCTTCCGATAAAAAACGAGCAGTTCTAGTGAGATTTATAATATGAATACCTTTACGCTTTGCAGAGATGTAAGGGGCCATTCTAGGATTCCATTTCTTAGTACCATGACCAAAATGAACTCCTGCTTCCATCATCTCTTCCAAATGGATGTTCCAATATCTTCTTGTCATCTTTCCCACGCTTTCTTTTTTTTTTTAACAAATAAACAAATAAATAATTGTTCCTACGGAACCTTCTGCCGGGATTGGCCGTTGATACACAGCTCAAACCATTAATTTTTTTTATTACTTAACTTAATTTCTTCATTTTATTTAGTACCCAATCAATAACTAGTAAAGTAAAAAGAAAAATATCTCCTTAAGAATTATGAATTCGCTTAAATGATTTTTCTGGTGTGTCATAGAAATTGCTTGGGGCGCAAGAACAAAAAAATTCTCTATGGTGTAACAAAATATCTCTCATTTCCAACTCGAATAGATTTTTCTTTTTTATTTCCAAATGAATGTCTTGCTTTGAACGGTGCACTAATTTTTTGAATCCAGTACCGACAGGGATAATCCCCCCCAAAACAACATTTTCTTTCAGACCCTTCAACCAATCAATACGACCCCGTAGAGCAGCTTTTGCCAAAACTCTAGCAGTTTCTTGAAAACTTGCTTCGGATATGAAACTTTGAGTATTCAGAGATGCCCTAGTTATTCCCAATAAAATTGCCCGATAACAGATTGCTTCGTCTAAAGCACGCCCTGCTCGTTCCGCTCGCAACAATCCGATTAGTTCTCCAGGTAAAAAAACATTAGACATTCCATCTTCTGAAACCAACACTTTTGATGTTACTTGCCGTACAATAATCTCTATATGTCTATTATGGATCTGTACCCCCTGGGATCGATAAACCTTTTGGATCTTATTAACCAAAGAGATACGACTTTGGGCTATGGTTAGTTCAGCTCCAATTAAGAATCCCCAAGGAATTCCAAGAACTCTTGGTATACGCTCGTTCCAACCTTCAACTCTCCTTTCAAGGTTCATCGATATTGAACCAATCGAGCGCACTTCTAAGATTTGTTCCACTTTTGGAAGACCTTGCGTTATGTCACCAGATCGGGATTTTTCATATATAAATGTAACTAATGTATCTCCTTCAGAAAGGGTTTCTCCATAATGTCCATGAACAGTCGCTCCTGGAGTGGCCAAATAAGGCTTAGCTGATCTTATAATTAAAGAGTCAACATGAACAATGAAAATTTGACCAGATTTTTTTATGTGTGGTCCATATTTAAATAGACATATATTTTCACAAATAAATTGTCCAATGCTAATTATTGTGGATGTCTCTTCACAATAATTGTAATGTAGAAAGCACCAATTCAAATGGGATGGATTCAAAATGATGTTATTGCATGGACTGGGATTATAAATCCTCCTATTTTCATCTATTAAACAGTATTTAAGTACTTCAAGTACTTGGAAAGTCTGTTTAAAATTGTCAAGTAGCCAATATTTGTTTAACAAGATCTGATTATGAGTTATTAAATGGTAAGATGAATAAAAGTTCACTATTTTAGGTACTATTGTACCTAAGGGGCCCAACAAACCCCTAATTGGAGTTATGGGATTCGATTCTTTTGCCACATTGTTATATTTCGAACCGTTGAATGGACCAACTCGAAAACAATTGAATGATGACAAAATTCTCAAAGATTGGCCTTCCTTATTTCGATTCAACAACGTACCAATAGTTCCTTGATGCTGGGTAACTAATGGAATCTTCACTTTGGAATAAAAAGGATTGATATTGGTGCGATCTAATCCATTATCAGGAATCAATCCCGAACCTGCCGTATCGTACCTTTTTCCGGTATATGAAATAGTAGACTTGACTAATTCAATTCTTATGAAATCACGAATCAGATCATTTGCCCTTACTTCAACAAAGGAAGCATGAACCTCTTCCATAGAACTGTTTTTTTCTTGGTCCCAATTCAATACTAAGCAAGTCCGAACTAATTGAATACTTGTGTGATAAATTCCTCGAATTGACTTTCCATTTCCATAAAGGATATAATTGACAACTCTAAGCTGGACATTTTCCTTTTCCTGCAAGAGATCTTGAGGGAAAAGTTTTGCTAAATTTATCCCATCAGCTATTTCATATGTGACTACGGGTCGAACCAAAACAAAATACTTTTTTTTGATAGGTGTGATCCGTTGGACATAGATCCCATTTTTCGATTTTGTTTTTGATTCCTTAGAATTTTTTTTTTCCGTTCCTGGTGGTATCAAAATGCCACTGTGTCTGGATATCTTATCTGTCTCTCCGGGAAAATGAATATCTCCAGAAAAGATTTTCAGTTCAATACTTTTTTTTTTTTTCTCCACTCGGACTAATCCACCTACTCGGTTTCTTGTATTTGTATTTAAAGCAAGTTGTGTATCTACTCCAATGATACTATTGTTCCGGACCATTATAGACGAAGATCCGGGTAAGATATGCACCTCTTCGGGAATAAAAAAAAACCGATCCACTTTCATTTGGTATTTCGGACTCAATTCTTTTGCTCCTCGATACTCAATCAAATCTTCTTTTTTGACTATGGAATCCACCTCCGCGGTCCCATATTTAGTAATTCCCGAACTCTTTCTTCTGTATCGTGGATCATCAAAATAAGCAAGAATACTATTTCTACGTAAAATACCATTTATGGGTATTTCAATCGAAATACCAAAAGAGGGTATTAATTCTTTCTCTCGTTCTTGATCGTATTGTAATGGGATGAGAAATCTATTTCTTCGTCTTTTCGCCAAGAAATCAGAATTCTCTTGGAGAATCGAAGGGTATATGAAATTCCAATGACCATTGGATATAATTCGATCAAGTCTTGAATAATCAAGAATTTCCCTATATTTTTTACGAGTACCAGAAGGATCCAACAATTTATGTCTTACTCGATCCTTAGTAATTGAGAGGTCAGAGCTATATCTTTCGTCGACAGAAAAAGAATGAACATTCATTTGATCTTGATCCTTGTGAAGCGAAAAAGACACTATACTGGATTTGCACGGACCCCCCGCTAATATCCATAAATGACTTGTTTTTGGTAATAGATGAACATTACTATATGTATATTCAGGTGCGTGGTAGACATCAGTACTCCAGTGCATTTCTCCCTCTGATTCAGAATAAATATGTTTTCGAACCCTCTCTTTAAAATGAAAAGTAGACGTTCCGGCACGAATCTCGGCAATCACTTGTTCAGATTCTACATATTGATCATTTTGAACTAAAATCAAACTTTTTGGTGGAATATTCACACTATGTATAATATCCCGACTCTCAATAGTTACATACAAGTCTATAGAACATAGAAAAGCAGGATGCCCATGACGGGTACGTGTGGGATGAACCAAATACTCATTGAACTTTATTTTTCCATTAGAAGGAGCTCGTACATGTTCGGCAGTACCGCCTGTGAATACTCCACCCGTATGAAAAGTTCTTAATGTTAGTTGAGTCCCCGGTTCCCCAATTGA